CGCTAGGTGCAAAAAGGGGCGAGCCTTAATGATGGTCAGGTTTTTTCTCGCTAGGTGCAAAAAGGGGCGAGGGTTTTACTGTTTATGGGCTTAAAACATGTTTCGTAGGGATCCTTTTCGCTAGAATACGTTGCTTATTTTGTTGTCTATGTGGTAAAATATTAGTAAGCATGGTATTTGTACCATATTGCTTTCATTCTATCTTCGAGTGAAGTTTTATTCTTGCTTTTCCATTCAGTATTTATTTGTTCTATATGTAAGTTTGTGCGTGAGTTTATTGTAGCTCTAGATGGGTTATTTGTATATAGTGTGATTCTCATTAGTTGTTATTGGTTGTTCAAGTATTCTTGTATTTAGCAATTTATTTTAGTTTCGGTTAAATTTTGTGCCAGCAGCCGCGGTTATACCTTGGAGGCGCTTGAATGTGTTTGGCATTAGGTAGTTATATTATTTAGTTTGTTGATTTTATTTTATTTGTTGTTAGGTGAAATTTTTATTGTTTTTGGTTTATCTTTATTTTGGTTTGGAAGCTATGAAACTCTTTTTGTAGACTAGGATTAGATACCCTATTATTTTAGAGTGTTAATTGTTGTTATTGTGCCTGAGTAGTATTAGTTATGTTCTTGAAACTTAAAGAATTTGGCGGTATCTCATTCCGTCCAGAGGAATCTGTCTCGTTATCGATAGTCCACGTTGGACCTTACTTAGTTGCTTTGGTTTGTATACCGCCGTTTATTGATTATCTTTTTAGAGTTTATTTAATTTTCTGGTTTCTTTATTTTGATTTATTTCAGGTCAAGGTGCAGCTTGTTTCTAAGTGAATGATGGATTACATTGTTATTTGTTTTATGGATTATTGGTTTTAATATTGGTATGAAATTGGATTTGGTTGTAATGATTTGTAGATTGTTATTGTGATAAACGGTTCTGGGATATGCACACATCGCCCGTCGCTCTCGTTTTATTGTTAATGAGATAAGTCGTAACAAAGTGGTTGTACCGGAAGGTGCAGCTGGATTGGGTTTAGTTCAGATCATTTCTATTAGTTGAGTTTTCATTTACACTGAATTATTATGTCGTGCGATTCGACATGATCTGATTGTGTGGATTGTCTTGTTTGTGTTAAGTTGTGGTTTTATTATTTTAATTGAAGAATCATTGTGGTTATTGTATTTTTGTGATTTAATTTTTTATACGATAGATTATTTGTACCGTGAGGGGTTGAGATTTGTTAGTGTTTTTTGAAAAGTTGACTTTTTTTGTCGTACCTTGTGTATCAGGGTTCATTGAATTTTATTATTTATTTTTATTTCCCGATTTTAAAGGAGTTAATGGTTTATGTTAGTTACTGTTTCATCAGTATTAATGATATATTGTTGGTAGTGAAATGCTATTCGTCTTTAGTGGTTTCTGGTTTTTCAAGAAATGAATTTAATTCATGCATCTTATTTAATTTCTGTTGTTGTTTTACTTATTTTTATTTGATGTTAAGATTAGGGGGGATTAGCTCCTTGTTTTAGTTTTTATAATTATTTATTTTGATTTAGTTTTGTGGATTTTATATTGATTTTCAATTTGATTATGTTAAAATTTTGTTATTTCTTTTGTTTATTTTTTGTAGTTTAAGTATTTATTGG